TCAATGGAATGGCTCCCTGGCCTCTGATATCCATATAAAGGACACGACGAGCATAAATACCTTCTTTAACTTCTATTCTGACAGACTGAATATCTTTTATAAGAAATCGGAGGAAGACCCGACGATTTTTTCCAGGAAATCCCCAACGAAAGATACACACTATTCCCTCTTTTCTATCAAATCGATCATAACCACTACCTACATTCCACGAAATTGTGCACCACAAATAGGAGCTAATAAAAAGACCCGCGATCCCATAGAAAGACATCACAATTCCTTGTGGAAAAAAAACTATTTCCTGAGACGGAAATAAAGATATCAAATTTCTACCAAGATAACTCGAGGTTCCAACCAACAAGAATCCTAATGAACCTAAAAAAAGGATAACAGCCCAGCAGAAATTACTTATTTTTCGAGCCCCCGTTATAGGTTCTATCCATATATGTTCTGATCGACAACTCATACTTGATCTAGTTGATTTTTTTGGAATTGAGAGAATATCCCAAATGAATTTGACTTTAGTCCTTTTGTTTCCGAAGTAACTCGCATCAACTAGCACTAGTTTGATGTGATCCTTTAGGAGTAATTCATTAAATTCGTTAGATCTAAACTAATAATATACCCTTCGTATGATCTCACTAAAGATAGCCAAATAGATATAGATAGACGAACTTTACAGTTCAGCTATCCGTCGATTCGGGTCTATTTGAAAATAGCTAGAATCCATTGACCCCTATAGCATAGCATTTTCTGGAGACATAAGAGTTTTTCGGCCGAAGCCGCTTATAGCATATTTTGCTAAATGGATATCTGTGTTATGATACAAGCGTCAGTTTTGAAAAAAAAAATAGATGAGATTTTGTGCCATCGGCTCTAAACAATCTTGTTTTTTTGAACATGAAGAAATAAAGAAGCCATTGCGATTGCCGGAAATACTAGGCCTACTAAAGGCACCAAAACAGAGGGAAAGTGAAGAGTTGTCATAGAATGGGTACCTCGATTTACTATTTGTACCTGTTATTATTATTTATATTTTATATTTATAATATAAAGATATCTTATTATATATAAAGATATCTTATTATAATTTGATAATTCGAAATTGGAATTATTATTATTACTTAATATCTATTAAGTATAAATCTAAGTATCTATCTAAGTGAGTATATAATGTAGTTTTTCATCTTTCTACATGAAAGATTTGAAAGGATATGGATGAGATATTATTTTCTTCATTTTTTGCTCTTGTCTTCGAATTTCATTTACTAATACTAAGCAAAAAGTTTCTTAAAAATTAATTAGATTATATTTCTAATTCGATTCTATTTATATTGAATTTGAATATAATATATTGAAGGGTTTGTTAGAATCGCATCCAGCAGGGATTCTTAGTAAAAATAGGATTATCGTAAGATATAGAAAAAGAAAAAATTCTATATTTTATGGATTTTCATTATATATGACGAGAAGAGTAGAATTTTTTGATTTGCCTAATTTCACGAAAATAAGAATTTGATCTTTTATCTTGTTATATCTTGTTAATAGAGGCTTCTTGATCAATAATCAGGAATATAGAAAAAGGGGCGGATTTTCTGTGACTTTTGATTCTTTATATAATTAGATCGTATGTCAACAAAGAAAACCCCATTCGTCTAATTTTTACTTGGATTCCAAAAAAATAATTGCTTGTTTGCTCAAAATAATTGAACTTAATGTTCTAATTTTGATTCAAAGGAAAGAAAGTGTGGAGTTGAAAATAACTCACTCAGAACACTTTTTAAAGGATTACGTGGTACGATTAGATCGAATAAGCCCTTCTTAAATACTCAGCCGCTTGTGAACCCTCGGGTACTGTTTTATTCAATGTTTGTTCAATTACTCTTTTACCCGCAAAGGCAATGTAGGCATTGGGTTCGGCAATAATGATATCCCCCAACATACCAAAACTAGCTGTCACCCCACCAGTAGTAGGAGATGTAAGAATTGGTACATAGAATAACTTTTTATTTGATTGCTAATCATATAAAGCAGAAGATATTTTAGCCATTTGCATCAAGCTCAAACTTCCTTCTTGCATGCGCGCCCCTCCGGAAGCACACACTATAATAAGAGGTAGAAATTCTTTAGTAGCGTATTCAATCAAACGGGTAATTTTCTCCCCGACTACGGATCCCATACTACCCCCCATAAACTGAAAATCCATAACCCCAATTGCTACGGTAATACCGTTTAGTTGCCCTCTGCCTGTTTGAACAGCCTCGGTTAATCCTGTCTTTCTTTGATAAGAATCGATACGATTTTTATAAGGCTCCTCCTCCGAATGAAATTCAATGGGATCCAGAGAGACCATGTCTTCATCCATAGGCTCCCAAGTGCCCGGATCGATCAAAAGTTCGATTCTATCTGAACTACTCATTTTCAAATGATATCCACATTGTTCACAAAGATGCATTTTTGATTTAAAAAATTTCTTATAATTTAATCCATAACAATTTTCGCA